ATATATATAAATAAGAAATAAAAAAGAAAGTTATTATTATCTTATCTATTATCTTCTTATTTATAAATAATTTTTTATACCTACTTGTTGATATTGTGGAGGATCACAATAAGGTTTGTTCAGTTATCAAAAAAATAGTTAGAATGGAAAACGAGATAATGTGGATTGTGTCGATCCAAGAATTTTTCTTTAATATTTCAAATATTTTATTTAAAATATTAAATATTTTAAGGCTCATATTGTAAGACTTTTTTTTAATGTTTGAGTATTAGAATATTAGAATAGAATCCTCTTTCTCGAAAAAAAGCATTCATTTTTATAGGATAAGATGAAAGATCTTATCGAAAACTTACAGCAGCTTGCCAAACGAAGGCTAAGAGAAAAAAAAGTAGAGGTATGACTGGCATAAAATCGACAATTGGACTCAAAAAAGCATAGGCCTCCGGTAATTTGGCAAAGAAACAACTACTCGAATAAAGAGCAGAATTAAGACCGATCGAACTAAAGATATTAAGCATAACAGATTGTTTTTAAAAAAATTGTATTTTGATTGAGTTATTAATAGAAAAAATTTTTCGTTTTTTGAACTTACTCACTCAATCAAAAAACCTTCCATTCTCAATAGAGAATAGAAGAAATTCTACTTTCATATAATATCTTAATGGAATTTTTGGTAATGATCAATAAATTCATTTTTTCTATGTCTACATGTGTCGAAGTTAAAATACTAACCAACAGAATCTACTTGATTCTTTCGACAGTTGGGCTGGAATTGACGAACAATCAACAACAATATTAGTGTTTATTAGTATAGAAATCGAAGTGGGGCGTGGCCAAGCGGTAAGGCATCGGGTTTTGGTCCCGCTATTCGGAGGTTCGAATCCTTCCGTCCCAGAGCCTATGTAATTTTAGTTAATAATAAAAAAAAAAACTTTTTTATTTTTATAAAGTTTCTAAGGTGTAAGATTGGCTAGAGTTTTACTCTTTTGGCTGATGATTAGAATAAAAAAATTTAGATCTTTTTCACATATTTCACAACGATACGAGCTCAAATTCCACGCAACGAAAGGCGCACCCATTGGGTATTGAGGCACGATGGGGTTATAGATTACAGAAATTTTAATTATAAAAAAGTTGTGCCTTTACCTATCCTATATCCATCCTCTATATCTATATATGATATGGGAATATATAATATAGAAAAAATATTCATCTAAAATTATAGAAGGAAGTTAGTTCTTTTTTGTTCATCCCCAGAAAACTAATTGTTTTTTACTATTATTTTCTTTTTATATATATTATTATTATATTTTTATATATAAATGAATATGAATTATGAATAAAATTAATATATTTAAAGGTTGAGTTTAAAACTCTCTTAGCTTATCTCTTAGGGATATCGTCTTATTGTCAATTTTAATTGTTTGTAATTTGTATAAAAAATGTTAATTAAGAAATAAAAAAATTAGAAAAAAGAACAGTACTAAAAAAGTGTAAGATATATTACGTATCTAATCCATATAACAACTGTCTTAACTGTGAACCAACGACTATTCATGATTTGATAATTGAATCAACCGGAACCCGGTTCCAAATTCGAGGAATGTTATGGTAAAACTTCGTTTGAAACGATGTGGTAGAAAGCAACGTGCGACTTGAAGGACATGATCTGTTGTGGATTCTTATATCCATCATTCTATAATAAAGGATGCTCTTAACTCGACATCTTTTTTTCTGTTTCACTCGAACCCGGTTTGTTGGGGTGTAATGGAATATGATGGAGCTCGAGTAGAAAGTATTGAGCTATTTCTCAAGGGAGAGGGGTCTAGGGTTAGTGTCAATCAAAAGAATAAGTTGGAACAACTTCGTAAGTTATCTTTGACAAAAAAATAGAAAGGATCAAAATAAAGCAAATTTTGAATCCCCCAGGACATTTTGATAAACCTTTTTAATTAATTTGATTTATATATATCGTGCGGAAATCCCTCGTTCATATTATTAGATTCTTTGATAGAAATAAATAACAAAAAGGTATGTTGCTCCCATTTTTGAAAGGATTAAAAATCAACGAAGTAATGTCTAAACCCAATGATTCAAAAAAAAAAAGATGATAAAGGCTTCCGGAACAAGGAAAGACTCTTTTTAATTGTCGCAACAATTGATTGGGATCAATTCAAATCGATGTTAAATGAGACAAAACAAAGGGTATTTTAGACTACTCAATAAATGAGAAATGCTAAACTAAAGGATTTTTTTATTTTGGGCTCCTTGAAACCTATCCAACTTGAGTTATGAGTATACAAATGATTTTTTTTGAGTAAAGTAAAGAAAGGGCTTAATTTTAATTCATTTGAGGATTTTATAGACTCTTTTATTGGTCATTCTAATTTATACATACATTTTTTTTAATCATTTTTTCTCGAGCCGTACGAGGAGAAAACTTCCTATACGTTTCCAAGGGGGGTTAAATCTATCCCAATGAGCCGTCTATCGAATCGTTGCAATTGATGTTCGGTCCCGAAGAGAGGGAAGAGATCTGCAGAAAGTAGGTTTTTATGATCCGATAAAAAATCAAACTTATTTAAATGTTCCTGCTATTCTAGATTTTATTCAAAAAGGCGCTCAACCTACAGAAACTGTTTATGATATTTTAAAGAGGGCGGAGGTTTTAAAAGAATTTCGATTTAAGCAAACGAAGTTCAATTAATGTAATGAATCATAAGAATTTTTTTTATAAAAACGAAAGATAATGAGGTTGTAATTTGGTAGAACTTTTTTAGCCCTGTACTTTTTTTGTAGTGCCAATCCAACAAAAGTTTTCCTCTATATTTAATATTTTTTTTCTTTGTTTTCTATTTAGAGTTCACAATTTCTATTATATTTATCATATAATAATAGAATTAGATTTTATTTGAATTTTAGTACATTATTATTCAATTGAAAGTAAGATAAAAAATAAAATGGAATTTCTTGTAATTATATTTTATTTTTCATTCATATTGACAAGAATGTATTGAACAAATATAATTAAATTGTGAAATAAAAAAATTAAATGGTTTTTTATGTCTTCTGCCCAATATTTTGATTTTATATCTAAAAAAATTTAATGAATCCTTGAATCAAAATATTGGATCTAAAAAATGTAGATTATTTGTCTAGCAAATTTATTATTCAATAATCTCTTTGGTGTTTGTTTTTATGTTTGTAACGGGAATCAACTCAAAATTTTTTTTAGATTTCTTGCTAATTCAACGTTTTGATTCCAATCCGATTTTATTGATTTCGATTGTATCTACATAACATAGCTATTTTGGGGGTTGCTAACTCAACGGTAGAGTACTCGGCTTTTAAGTGCGACTAAGATCTTTTACATATTTGGATGAAGTAAGGAATTCGTCTACACCATCGGTAGAGTTTATACGACCACGACTGATCCGGAAAGGAAATTTATGGAAAAAAGAGCATGTCGTATCAATAGAGAATTTGGAACCTATTTCATTCTTATCAAAGCAGTACAAAACTCCATTTGATTTCTTGGAAGGAAATGCAATGAATTCACTGTTGGGTCGATTAAATAAATGGATCGAACCCTATCCTTATGGGTTCTAATTTTGTGGAAAGAATAAGCAACGAGCTTATCTTCGTAATTTGAATGATTACCCGATCTAATTAGACGTTAAAAAAACTTAGTGCCTGATGCGGGAAAGGATTATCCCACGTGTGGATTTTCTTTTTTAGTGAATCCTAACTATTAAACTCCCCATTCTCCATATGAAGATGGACATGAATGTGTAGAAGAAACAGTATGTTGATAAAGATTTTCCAAAATCAAAAGAGCGGTTGGGTTGAAAAAATAAAGGATTTCTAACCAGCGTTTTTTGTTATTTCCTAATAACAAAAAAACAAATTAGATGGAAAAAATTGAGAGTCCGTTGATGAATTTACCGAGGTATCTATTAAAAAAAAATACCTTGTTTTGACTGTATCGCACTATGTATCATTTGATAACTTAAGAACCCCCCATTTTTTTACTTTTAGTTTTAGGTCTGGTTTTAAATGGAAGAATTCCAAGGGTATATAGAACTAGAGGGTTCTTGGCAACACAACTTTTTCTATCCACTTAGCTTTCAGGAATATATTTTTTCGTTTGCATATGGTCATGATTTAAATAAATCTATTTTGTTGGAAACTTCAGGTAATAGGAAATATAGTTTACTAATTGTGAAACGTTTAATTACTCGAATGTATCAACATAATCATTTGATTCTTTCGTCTAACGATTCTAACCAAAATGACTTTTGGGGGCACAAACGCAATTTTTATTCGCAAATGATATCAGAAGGATTTTCAGTCATTGTGGAAATTCCATTTTATCTTTTATTAATAGCTTCTCCAGAGAAACAAAAAATAGAAAAATCTCATAATTTGCGATCAATTCATTCAATATTTCCTTTTTTAGAGGACAAATTTTTACATTTAAATTCTGTGTTAGATATATTACTACCTTACCCTGCCCATCTAGAAATCTTGGTTCAAACACTTCGGTACTGGATAAGAGATGCCTCGTCTTTGCATTTATTACGATTATTTCTTTATGAGTATCATAATTGGAATAGTCTTTTTATTCCAAAAAAATACATTTCTTTTTTTTTTAAACGGAATCAAAGATTATTCTTGTTCTTATATAATTTCCATGTATGTGAATACGAATCTATTTTATTTTTTATTTGCAACCAAGCCTCTCATTTATTAGCAACATCTTATGGAGCCCTTCTTGAACGCACTTTTTTCTACGGAAAATTAGAATACTTAGTAAAACTTTTTACTAAGGATTTTGCCGGTATCCTATGGCTTTTCAAGGATCCTTCCCCGCATTCTGTTAGGTATAAAGGAAAATCCATTCTGGCCTCAAAAGGGACATTCTTTTTGATGCATAAATGGAAATTTTACCTTATTCATTTCTGGCAATGTAATTTTTCTGTGTGGTCTCACCCAAGAAG